GGCCATATTATTAAAAGCTTGCGGTAAGAAGGGGTTTCGTTCTAGTGCCCGGAAATAATATTCCAAAGCCTTTGTATGCTCTCCATTGCTTGTGTGTATAAGGCCTATGTTATAGAGTATATAACTTCGATCATAGGGATCAATTTCTAGTCGCGTAGCTTCATAATAATTCTGCAAAGCTTCCGCATAATTTCCTTCGGATTGAGCCAACATCCGTTACGGTCGTTCATTCTATTCAAAAAATCTCCGTTCCAAAACCGTACATGAGGTTTTCATCTCATACGGCTCCTCCCTTCTGTACATAGTACTAAGCGAAATAATCTATAGAATAAAAATAGAATTAGTCCCATCTCATTATGGACCGAAAGGGGCTGGTATTTTTCCAAGAAATCTCTAGCCAACCTTCCCGCAAGAGGTTTTTCTTAACACCAATGAATTCTATTAATGCTAGAGGAAAACGATAGCTCCAAGAATTTCTTTGTTCTCAACGCCTCCTATTTAGAGGAATTAGCCACTTCAACGATCTTTGATGGTTATAGGGGTATCCAAAGTACAAACCTGATGGTTGTTTGTTATCCCAACCATTCTTCCCAGCCCTGATACCGATCAGGAAAGGGCTAATTTCTAACAAAGTTTTTCTCTTGTTGATTCCTATTTCTAGGTGTAGTGCTTTTCTCCCCTATGCTGCCTATTGGTACTAGTAGAGTAGGATTGGCCTGTAATACAGAACCTATCCTGTAGGTGTAACCTTTCGCTCAATACTCAAATCTACAATTGAAGCATCTGAGGCCGCATCAATCGAGGATACACGACAGAAGGAATTGTTAGTTCACCTCACCTTCTCCAAGCGTGGGTTTCCTTTACTAATTTTGTTCTCTCTATGCGAACCCCCTCTCTTTCTCGTAAGACTGAGGTGTAGGTAGGGCTAAAAAAAAAAAAGAGTCAAATCGCACCATCTCTATAATAAGTAAATGCCCTTTTTTCCCCTGAGGTTGTCGGAATTATTCGCAATAAAATATTGGCTACAATTGAGGAGGTCTTATCAATGAAATTTCCATTTATACGGGATCTAGGCATAATTCCCAACCCATTCTATATAGAATTGTTTTCATTCCTTCACAAAATACCATAAAAACAAACACATTCGATTCTTATAAATCGATCGATCCATATATATGCTATAAATGGATAAGAGAGGTATGGATTTTCCGCTCAGCTCAAATTGTGTCCTTTTCCTTCTGTTTGGACAAGAAGAGATATGAAATATTTGACTAAGATTGGATTTCATTCCACTTTTCTATTTCTCAACAATAACTTCTCTCATCAGCTATTTCGCGTTTTCAAAGTCATTAATTGTCTCATACCCTTTTTTAGATTCCGATTGTATGGCGTAGCGTACCTTATGCAAACAGAATTTTAGGGTTCCTTTATTTTATTATGGAATAAGAAGAATTCTTCCATTCTCTTTTTCTTTGGTTTGGGGAAAACCCAAACTAAAACTTTTCGAGGGAGCGGAATTCCTAGTAAAAAAATCCTGGATCCTTCCACTTAGATGAAAAGGAATTTTTCCAATAGAACCAAGGAACCCCCGAGCGGTTGTGGTTGTACCTGTACTGCAGGAATAGGAAAACCCGCTATTCACTCAGTTTATTTTCCATAATAAGATTATGTAGGAGAGATGGCCGAGCGGTTCAAGGCGTAGCATTGGAACTGCTATGTAGACTTTTGTTTACCGAGGGTTCGAATCCCTCTCTTTCCGTTTCTCTTAATTCATCAACGTTAACGATCACAATGTATCAAATCAAATAACAGTTTATTCCAGCAATAATACCTTTATTTAATAGAAATTCTCTATAGTAAATTACTGTGGTATGTAAAATACACATAGAGGAAAGAACAAAAAAAAAAAAGGATCCTAGGGTTAATCCATTTCTGCTAGTTGAATGGAAAATACCAATTAAGGGCCTTAGGTCGATTTAGTTCGGGGAAAGGGGAAGAGGAAGAAAATTCTATGAACCTTTCCTTTTTTCATTAAGTTCAAGTCTTACGAGAGTAATATTCTACAACTAACAACTCATTTATTTTGAGACCGACCCACTTCCTATCTAGGATTTTTTTAACTAGTCCTTTATATTGCAATGTGTCAATCGTCAAATGCTTTGGCAATTTCCCCGGGTCGGATGAAGCAATAGAATTTTGAACCAGACATTTTGATCTTTGGTTATCCTTCGTAGTAATAATATCTCGGGGTTTGCAACGAAAACTTGGTATATCGACTATACGACGATTAACTAAAATATGTCTATGGTTAACTAATTGCCGGGCCTCAGGAATGGTTGAAGCCATACCCAATCGAAAAAGGATATTATCCAAACGCATTTCAAGTAATTGTAGTAAAACCTGACCTGTTGACCTTTTTGCTTTTCCAGCGATATGTACATATCTAAGTAATTGTCGTTCTGTCAGACCATAATGAAAACGCAATTTCTGTTTTTCTTGAAGACGAATACGATATTGCTCTTTTTTCCCAGAATGGAATTTCTTTTTCAGATTACTTCCGGATTTAGGTGTTTTTCTAGTGAGTCCTGGTAAAGCTCCCAGACGGCGTATTTTTTTAAAACGAGGTCCTCGATAACGGGACATGAAGACTCCTTTTTTATTTTATTGAAATTTCATTTTACACAATGAATTTCATTGTATTTACATTAAAGAATACAGCGAAATTAAAACTGAATTAAACTAAAGGATAAACAGAGTAAAATCTACTAAAGTACCACAAAAAATGGAATTTCATCAACATCTGGATTTTTTGTATATATATTATTTATTTTATTGTTTTGTATCTAGCAAAATTGTAAGGTAGAACCACAGAATAGATCCTGGATTCTCCATTTAATTCGGAGAAAAAGAGAGATTCTTGTTCATGGAACATCGATATAGAAAAAAGCCGACTATCGGATTTGAACCGATGACCCTCGCATTACAAATGCGATGCTCTAACCTCTGAGCTAAGTGGGCTTACATAACAGAAATAGTGTAACAAATAGAAATATGTATAGTATAGGAAATCTGTAAAATGTCAGATCTTAATTATTAATCTTAGCTATTAACTAGTTCGAAATTTGAAGTTCTACTTAGAAAAAAATACTAGAACTTCATAAAAATCAAGTTAGCTTGATATGCTTAACTAGAGGATATCCTTAAATAGGATTATAGAATTTATTGAACTTTCTTTTTATTTCTCTAATTCGCAAATTGATTTTTCTAATAGAATAAAATCTATTCCAATTTCTATATTGAATTTGATTTCAGATATTTTCAATTTGATATGGCTCGGACAAGTAATCTAATACATAGAAAAGAATAATATATATGAAAGATATAATAAAGAGAAAATGCGAATTTCTTGGCATTTTCATTCGATCATTATAGACATTTTTTGAGATATTTTGTTTTTTTTTTGTTATTTCTTAATAATTTAATGATTAATATTTCACTAAGGAGAACATAGAATCATAGCAAATTAAATTGCTAATTCTGATTAGAAAAAAAAAAAAATGAATATCAAGCGTTAGAGTATGATTTTGAATACTCTAAAAAAGAAGGGTGGGGGAGAGAAAAACTTTGGGATATATTGATTCGGATTGAATTGCAAATACATCAACGATAGAATCAATTCAATTCTGAATTGCAACAAGCAGGGTCTCTCAAATAGAGACGAACTGCTAGACTACGTCGAGTAATGAATTCAACGATTCAAAAAAAAACTAAGAGATGGATGAAATTACACAAGGAATCTAGGTCTCAATCAAAGAAAAGGAAAATGGGGATATGGCGAAATCGGTAGACGCTACGGACTTGATTGTATTGAGCCTTGGTATGGAAACCTGCTAAGTGGTAACTTCCAAATTCAGAGAAACCCTGGAATTAAAAAAGGGCAATCCTGAGCCAAATCCGTGTTTTGAGAAAACAAGTGGTTCTCGAACTAGAATCCAAAGGAAAAGGATAGGTGCAGAGACTCAATGGAAGCTGTTCTAACGAATCGAGTTGATTACGTTGTGTTGGTAGTGGAACTCCCTCTAAATTAGAGAAAGTAAGGGGTTTATACATCTAATACACACATATGGATACTGACATAGCAAACGATTAATCACAGAACCCATATCATAATATAGGTTCTTTATTCTTTTTTAGAATGAAATTAGGAATGATTATGAAATAGAAAATTCAGAATTTTTTTAGAATTATTGTGAATCCATTCCAATCGAATATTGAGTAATCAAATCCTTCAATTCATAGTTTTCGAGATCTTTTAAAAAGTGGATTAATCGGACGAGGATAAAGAGAGAGTCCCATTCTACATGTCAATACTGACAACAATGAAATTTCTAGTAAAAGGAAAATCCGTCGACTTTATAAGTCGTGAGGGTTCAAGTCCCTCTATCCCCAAACCCTCTTTTATTCCCTAACTCTAACTATACTATAGTATTTATCCTCTTTTTTTCTTTTTATCAATCGGTTTAAGATTCATTAACTTTCTCATTCTACTCTTTCACAAAGGAGTGCGAAGAGAACTCAATGGATCTTATGCTATTCATTGAATAGATTTCTTTTTTATTATAGTATAGGCAAGGAACTTCGATTATTAACTCTATTTTTAAGTATTATTAAGTAAGCCATGCACAATGCATAGGACTACCCCCCCCCATTTCCAAATTTGGAATTTGGAATACTTTATTGATTTTTTAGTCCCTTTAATTGACATAGATACAAATACTCTACTAGGATGATGCACAAGAAAAGGTCAGGATAGCTCAGTTGGTAGAGCAGAGGACTGAAAATCCTCGTGTCACCAGTTCAAATCTGGTTCCTGGCACAGAAAAAAAAAAAGGATCTACCGAATAGGTATTGATACAAATACCTCGAGATAGGTTGGAATACATATTCGTTAATAATATAGATAGAGTATGATTTATTCATCTAAGTAGATAAATCTCTAA